AAAAATAAGCTAAATTAAGCTTTTGGGCTCATACCTCAAATATAAAGGATATTCCTTTTTTTTAAATAAAGTGCCTGATTAAAGGATTATTCTGATAGGATAAATTAAGTAGAATTTCTACCTTTATTATATTTTATAGAATTAAACTATATCTAATAATATCAAAAATTATTGTGCATCTTACACTAAAATATAATTTTTATAATAAAGAATTTAAAATTCTTTTAAATATTTTTAATATTTTTTTTAATTTATTATATTAATAACTCAAATAAAATATTTTTTTTATTTATTTTAATTTTTAGAACTTTAATTTCCATTTCTTCAAATTCTTGATTTGGTTGTTGAATTGGATTAGAAATTAATTTATTGAGTTTTATCCCCCTTATCTCCAACTCAAATAATTTAATATCTGTAGAAACTTCATTAAAATATTTTTTAACGCAATCTTTAGCTTCAATTAATTTTTTATTTTTTATTTTATTAAAAATTAGATTAATAAAAAATTTTGAAATAAATAATATTTCAATTATAATAAATTCTTCAATATTAATAAAAATAGGATCAGCCCCCTTTCATTTCTGATTTCCTAATATTATTGAAGGACTTTCATGAATAAATAATTTTATTTTAATAACCTGACAAAAAATTTCCCCCATAATTTTATTGTCGTATTATTTCAATAAAAATTTTTTAATTATTATAATTATTATAAATTTATTAATTGGAGCTTTAGGTGGATTAAATCAAACTTCTTTACGAAAATTATTAGCTTTTTCATCTATTAATAATTTAGGATGAATAATTTTTTCTATTATAATTAGTGAAAATTTATGATTATTTTATTTTGTTATTTATTCTTTCATAATCTTAATAATAATTTTCCTATTTTTTATATTAAATGTATTTTTTATTAATCAATTATTTATTAATAACATAAATTTTTATATTAAATTAAATTTATTAATTAATTTTTTATCTTTAGGTGGACTACCCCCATTTTTAGGATTTTTACCTAAATGAATAATTATTAATTTTTTAATAATCAATAAATTTTATTTTTTAACCTTTATTTTCGTAATAACAAGATTAATTGTTATTTTTTACTATATTCAAATTATTTATTCTTCTTTTATATTTAATTACTTTAAAATAAAATGAATAAATTTTTTTATTAAAAATAATTTTATTATCTTAATTAATTTATTTTCTTTCATTTCTATTTCAAGTATAATTTTAAGAACTTTTATTTTTTTATAATCTTTTTATAATATTAAGGTTTTAAGTTAAAATAAACTAGTAATCTTCAAAATTATTTATAAAGAAATTTATCTTTAAGCCTTAATATATTATTATATATTCCTTAAAATTTGCAATTTTATATCATTATTGAATATAAAGCTTAATAAAAGAGAATTTTTCCCATAAATAAATTTACAATTTACCGCTTAAACTTCAGCCATTTTATTACCGCGAAAATGAATTTATTCTACAAATCATAAAGATATTGGAACTTTATATTTTATTTTTGGTATTTGATCTGGAATAGTAGGAACATCCCTTAGTCTATTAATTCGAGCTGAATTAGGAAATCCCGGATCTTTAATTGGAGATGATCAAATTTATAATACTATTGTAACTGCCCATGCTTTTATTATAATTTTTTTTATAGTTATACCTATTATAATTGGAGGATTTGGAAATTGATTAGTTCCATTAATACTAGGGGCACCCGATATAGCATTCCCACGAATAAATAATATAAGATTTTGACTGCTCCCCCCGTCACTTATATTATTAATTTCAAGAAGAATCGTAGAAAATGGTGCCGGAACTGGATGAACAGTTTACCCCCCTTTATCCTCTAATATTGCCCATGGAGGAAGATCTGTAGACTTAGCAATTTTCTCCCTACACCTAGCTGGAATTTCATCTATTATAGGAGCCATTAATTTTATTACAACTATAATTAATATACGACTAAATAATATATCCTTTGATCAATTACCATTATTTGTATGAGCTGTGGGAATTACAGCATTTTTATTATTATTATCATTACCTGTACTTGCTGGAGCTATTACTATATTACTAACTGATCGAAACCTTAATACATCTTTTTTTGACCCAGCGGGAGGAGGAGATCCTATTCTTTACCAACATTTATTTTGATTTTTTGGCCACCCTGAAGTTTATATTTTAATTTTACCAGGATTCGGAATAATTTCCCATATTATTTCCCAAGAAAGAGGAAAAAAAGAAACTTTTGGTTGTCTAGGTATAATTTATGCTATATTAGCAATTGGATTATTAGGTTTTATTGTTTGAGCTCATCATATATTTACAGTAGGTATAGATATTGACACCCGAGCTTACTTTACATCAGCCACAATAATTATTGCAGTACCAACAGGAATTAAAATTTTTAGTTGATTAGCTACCTTACATGGAACTCAAATTAATTATAACCCTAATATTTTATGAAGATTAGGATTTGTATTTTTATTTACTGTGGGGGGATTAACAGGAGTAATTTTAGCTAACTCATCAATTGACATTACTCTTCATGATACCTATTATGTAGTAGCCCATTTTCACTATGTTTTATCAATAGGAGCAGTATTTGCTATTATTGGGGGATTTATTCATTGATACCCTTTATTCACAGGACTTTCACTTAATTCTTACTTATTAAAAATTCAATTTTTTACAATATTTATTGGTGTAAATATAACATTTTTCCCACAACATTTTTTAGGGTTAGCTGGTATACCCCGACGATATTCTGATTATCCAGATTCATTTATTTCATGAAATATAATTTCTTCATTAGGATCCTATATTTCCTTATTATCAGTAATAATAATTTTAATTATTATTTGAGAATCAATAATTAATCAACGAATTAACTTATTTTCTCTTAATCTCTCTTCCTCTATTGAATGATACCAAAATCTACCGCCAGCAGAACATTCTTATAATGAACTTCCAATTTTAAGAATTTTCTAATATGGCAGATTATATGTAATGGATTTAAACCCCATTTATAAAGGAATTTCCTTTTTTTAGAAATGGCAACATGATCAAATCTTAATCTTCAAAATGGAGCTTCCCCCTTAATAGAACAAATCATTTTTTTTCATGATCATACTTTAATTATTTTAATCATAATTACAATCCTAGTAAGATACTTAATAATTAATTTATTTTTTAATAAATATATTAATCGATACTTATTAGAAGGACAAATAATTGAATTAATTTGAACAATCTTACCAGCATTTACTTTAATTTTTATTGCCTTACCATCATTACGATTATTATATTTACTTGACGAACTTAATAACCCCTTAATTACATTAAAATCAATTGGACATCAATGATACTGAAGATATGAATATTCAGATTTTAATAATATTGAATTTGACTCTTATATAATTCCATCAAATGAACTTAATAAAAATGAATTTCGATTATTAGATGTAGATAATCGAATTATTTTACCTATAAATAATCAAATTCGTATCCTAGTAACTGCCACTGATGTTATTCATTCTTGAACAATCCCATCATTAGGAGTCAAAATTGATGCTAATCCCGGACGTCTAAATCAAACAAATTTTTTTATTAATCGACCGGGAATTTTTTATGGACAATGCTCAGAAATTTGTGGAGCTAATCATAGCTTTATACCTATTGTTATTGAAAGTATTTCAATTAAAAATTTTATTAATTGAATTAATAATTATTCTTCATTAGATGACTGAAAGCAAGTATTGGTCTCTTAAACCATTTTATAGTAATTTAGCAACTACTTCTAATGAAAAGAATTAGTTAAATATATAACTTAAATATGTCAAATTTAAATTATTACAAAAGTAATATTCTTTTATCCCCCAAATAATACCAATTAATTGAATTTTTTTTTTTTTTTTTTTTATTTGTATTTTTTTAATTTTTAATGTTATAAATTATTATTGTTTTAAAAAAAATATTTCATTTAATAAAAATTATACAAAATTAAATAAAACCCCCCTTAACTGAAAATGATAACTAATCTATTTTCAATTTTTGACCCCTCTACTAATTTATTAAATCTTTCTTTAAATTGAATTAGAACAATTTTAGGATTAATATTTTTACCTTACAATTTTTGACTAATACCAAATCGACATTTTATTTTATGAAGATTCATTTTAAATAAATTACATAATGAATTTAAAACATTATTAAAAAATAACTATTCTAATGGATCAACATTTATTTTTATTTCATTATTTTCATTTGTCTTATTCAATAATTTTTTAGGGTTATTTCCCTATATTTTCACTAGTACAAGTCACTTAACTATTTCATTATCATTATCCTTACCTTTATGATTAAGATTCATAATATATGGATGAATTAATAATACACAACACATATTTATTCATATAATCCCCCAAGGAACACCTTATATTTTAATACCATTTATAGTATTAATTGAAACTATTAGTAACATTATTCGACCTGGTACTTTAGCTGTCCGACTAACAGCCAATATAATCGCTGGACATTTATTAATAACACTACTAAGTAGAACAGGACCTAATATATCATATTATATAATTATAATTTTAATTATAATCCAAATTTTACTAATAATTTTAGAATCTGCAGTTGCTATTATTCAATCATACGTAATTACAATTTTAAGAACTCTTTATTCTAGAGAAGTTAACTAATTAACTAATGAAAATAAATCATAATCACCCATTTCATTTAGTAGATTATAGACCTTGACCTTTTACAGGAGCAATTGGAGTATTAACTTTAATAACTGGCTTAATTAAATGATTTCATAACTTTAATTTTTATCTTATTATCTTAGGGTATATTATTACATTAATAACTGCATATCAATGATGACGAGATATTTCCCGAGAGGGAACTTATCAAGGAAAACATACTATTTTAGTTAATAAAGGATTACGTTGAGGAATAATTCTTTTTATTGTTTCTGAAATTTTTTTTTTTATTAGTTTTTTTTGAGCCTTTTTTCATAGAAGATTATCCCCAAATATTGAAATTGGAACTATATGACCCCCCTCAAATATCACCCCATTTAATCCATTCCAAATTCCCCTTTTAAACACAATTATTTTAATTAGATCAGGAGTAACAGTCACTTGAGCTCATCATGCTTTACTAGAAAATAATTATACCCAAACTAACCAAAGATTATTATTAACAATTTTATTAGGATTTTACTTTACTTTATTACAAGCTTATGAATATTTAGAAGCTCCTTTTACTATTGCCGATAGAATTTATGGATCAACATTCTTTATAGCAACAGGATTCCATGGTATTCATGTAATTATTGGAACATTATTTTTATTAACTTGTTATCTACGTCAATTAAATAATCATTTCTCTAAAAATCATCATTTTGGATTCGAAGCTGCTGCTTGATATTGACACTTTGTAGATGTTGTATGATTATTTCTTTACATTTCTATTTATTGATGAGGTAATTAATTATTTATATAATATAAATAGTATATTTGACTTCCAATCAAAAAGTTTAATTATTAATTAATATAAATAATTTTTTTAATTATTTTAATTTCTTTAATATTTATTATTATTTCTAATATCATAATAATAATCTCAATTATCCTATCAAAAAAATCTTTTATAGACCGAGAAAAATGTTCCCCATTTGAATGTGGATTTGACCCTAAATCATTCGCACGAATTCCATTCTCTTTACATTTTTTTTTAATTACTGTTATTTTTTTAATTTTTGATGTAGAAATTGTTTTAATTTTTCCTATTATCACTTTATTTAAAATAGTAAATATATTAACTTGAATAAAAACTAGATTTTTTTTTATTATAATTTTATTAATTGGATTATACCATGAATGAAACCAAAACATATTAAATTGAACTAATTAAAATATCAATATTTTTAACTTAGGATTTTAGTTTATTTTAAAACATTTGATTTGCAATCAAAAATTATTGAATTATCAATTTATCTTAAAATATGAAGCAATAATTTGCATTTAATTTCGACTTAAAAATTAGAGTTTTTACTCCTTATTTTTAATTGAAACCAAATTAGAGGTATATCACTGTTAATGATAAAATTGAATAAATATTCCAATTAAATAGAAATATAAAGTTTATAATTAAGCTGCTAACTTAATTCTTAGTGGTTAAATTCCATTAATATTTCTTTATAAATATAATTTATATAGTTTAAAAAAAACTTTACATTTTCATTGTAAAAATAAAAAAATTTTTTTTTATAAATATAATTATTTATATTTAAAGATAATAATTATCTCCCTAATATCTTCAATATTATACTCTAATTCATAAGCTATTTAAATATATGCATATATATATATATATATATATATATATATATTACATATAATTTAAATAATTAAAAAAAATATAAATAAAATCATAATTCATAAAATAAATCTAAATAAATAAATTTTAAAATTATTTATCTGATAAATATTATAAAAAATAGAATAATTTTTTAAAATTTTTACTATACCCTTACCACTATATAACTCTCTTCAACCCAAATCAATATTTTTAAATAAATTATGACTAAAATTTAAATATAAATATCTTAAACCATAAGTTGATAAATTGGGTATAAATCATATTAAACATAAAAAATTTCTTAAATTATATCTTATTATTAATTTTCTTATTCTATAAATTTCCATATTTCTAATTAAATAACCAAAAAATAAACCCCCAACTCTCACATAAATTACTATTAATTTTAAATTTAATGGTAAATAAATTATATAAGGATAAGAAAAAATTATTCAACTTAAAAATCTACCTCTAATAACTCTTATAAATAATAAAATAAATATTCCATTTAATATATTATAATCTTCATCATACAAATTATAAACAACCATTAAATTAAAATCATTAATTATAATATACATAATTAAACGAAAAGTATAAAAAACTGTTAATCCTGTAGATAAAAAATATAAAATAAAAATAATTATATTAAAAGTATTAAATCTTATTAACTCTAAAATTAAATCCTTAGAGTAAAACCCAGATAAAAAAGGAATACCACATAAAGACATATTAGAAATATTTAAACATAAAGAAGTTAAAGGAACATAAAATACTATACCCCCTATATAACGAATATCTTGAATATCATTCATTATATGAATTATTACCCCAGCACATATAAATAATAAAGCCTTAAATATAGCATGAGTTAATAAGTGAAAAAAAGCAATATTAGGAAACCCCAAACTTAAAATTCTTATTATTAAACCTAATTGTCTTAAAGTTGATAATGCAATAATTTTTTTCAAATCAAATTCATAATTAGCAGAAATACCAGATATAAATATAGTTAAAACAGATAATAACAATAAAACTTTCAAAAAAAATATATCAATTAATAAAATATTAAATCGAATTAATAAATATACACCAGCAGTAACTAAAGTAGAAGAATGAACCAAAGCTGAAACTGGAGTAGGAGCTGCCATAGCAGCAGGTAATCAAGATCTAAAAGGAATTTGAGCACTTTTAGTTATAGCAGCAATAATAATTAAGATACCAACAATATATATTACATAATCATTTTTTATTAAATCTAAATAAAAAATATAATTTCAACTCCCATAATTTATTATTCAACAAATAACTATTAAAATTATTACATCCCCAATTCGATTTGATAGTGCAGTTAATATACCAGCATTATAAGATTTTAAATTTTGATAATAAATAACCAAACAATATGAAACTAACCCTAAACCATCCCAACCTAATAAAATTCTAATTATATTAGGACTAATAATTAATAAAATTATAGAAAATACAAATATTAAAACTAATATAATAAATCGATTTAAATTTAATTCAGATCTCATATATCTTTTTCTATAATAAATAACAACTGAAGAAATTAATGAAACAAATATCATAAATAATAATGATATTCAATCTAATAAAATTGATATAACAATTCTTATAGAATTAAATCTAACAATCTCTCATTCAAAAAATAAAACCAAATTATTTATAATAAAATAAATCATAACTATAAAATTTATTAATCTAAAAAAAAAAAGAAAAAGAAAAAAATTAAAACAAATCATATTATTTTTATTAATAATTTAAAATGATATTTTATCATATTTTTGACTCCACAAATCAATATTTTTATTAAATTATTTAAATCTAAAATCAAATTGAAATATAACTACTTTTTAAAATTAAAATATTTAAAGGATATCAATGTAAAATTAATAATAAATATTCCCGAGATACCCCCGTATAAAAACTATATAAACCATAAAAATATTTTCCATGTTGAGTATATGAATATAAATATAATCTATAGCCCGCACTAAAAAAAGAAATTAATATTAATAAAATTATAGAAATATTGGATCATCTTACTATACTATTAATTAATCTAATTTCACCTATTAAATTTAAAGAGGGAGGGGCTGCCATATTAGAAGACAACAATAAAAATCATCATAATCTTATAGAAGGCATAAAATTTATTATTCCCTTATTAATAAATAATCTTCGTCTATGTAAACGTTCATAATTAATATTAGCCAAACAAAATATCCCTGAAGAACATAACCCATGACTAATTATTAAAATAAAAGAACCAATGTACCCTCAATAATTTATAATTATAATTCCCCCAATAACTAAACTTATATGAGCTACAGAAGAATAAGCAATTAAAGATTTTATATCAACCTGACAAAAACATTTTATACTAATATATAATCCACCTAATAATCTAATAATAATTCAAATATAATTTAATTTTAAATTAATTTCTTGTAAATAAATTATAACACGTAATAATCCATATCCCCCTAACTTTAATATAATACCAGCTAAAATTATAGAACCAGACACTGGGGCTTCAACATGAGCTTTAGGTAATCATAAATGAACAAAATATATAGGTATTTTTACTAAAAAAGCAAAAATTATAGAAACATATAAAAAATATAAATTTATATTATAAAATTTTAAAAAATAAATTATTATAGTATTAAATTCACCAAAAATATAAATAATCCCTATTAATAAAGGTAAAGAACCAAATAAAGTATAAAATAATAAATATATTCCTGCTTGAATACGTTCTGGTTGATACCCTCAACCAATAATTAACAATAATGTAGGAATTAATCTCCCCTCAAAAAATAAATAAAATAATAATAAATTTATTACACTAAAAGTTAAATATAGTATAATTAATAAAAAAATTACATTAAATATAAAAAAATTAATAAAAAAATTTATTTTTAATAAATTTTCTCTAGCCATAATTATTAATCCACAAATTCAAATTCTTAATAAAATTAAACCAAAAGAAATTAAATCACAAGAAAATATATATCTTATATTATTAAAATTTATAATATTTAAATTTAAATTTATAAATAAAAACATTATAAAAAATAATATTATTTGAACCATTCAAAATATATTTTTTATAAAACATAAAGGAAATATAAATATTATTATAAATAAAAACTTTATCATTATAATATTCTAAAACTTTGAAAATAATCATTTCCATGACTTCGAATTATTGAAACTAAAATTGACAACCCTAAAGACCCCTCACACACAGAAAATACTAAAAAAATTATTAATATATACATGTCATAATCCATAAATATTAATAAAATTAAAAAAAAAAAAAAAATTCTTAAAACAATAAATTCTAAACTTAATAAAACAATTAATAAATGCTTATTTTTAGAAACAAAAATTAAATTACCAATAAAAAATATATAAATAAATAAAAATCACCCCTCATAAATTATCATTAATGTTTTTATAGTTTAAAATAAAACATTGGTCTTGTAAATCAAAATTAAGAACTATTCTTTAAAAACTTCAAAGAAAAAGAATTTCTTTATCAATAATCTCCAAAATTATTATTTTTTTTAAACTATTCTTTGAAATAAAATTAATTTTATCTTCTTTATTAATTATAATAACAAGAATTATATACTTTATAAATCACCCTTTATCCATAGGAATAATAATTTTAATTCAAACCTTAATTACAAGTTTAATTACAGGTATAATTATTAAAACTTATTGATTTTCTTATATTTTATTTTTAGTATTTTTGGGAGGATTATTAGTATTATTTATTTATGTATCAAGAATTGCTTCAAATGAATTATTTTATTTTAATATAACTACAAAATTAATAATTTTTTTTTTTTTTTTTATTTGTATTTTAATAATATTTATTATATTTAATTATAAATGAAATAATAATATAATTGAAAATAACTCAGAAATAAATAATTTTTTTAATATAATATTTTTTAATAATGAAAATAAAATCAATATAAATAAATTATATAATAATCAAACATCCCTATTAACTATTATATTAATTATTTATTTATTTATTAACTTAGTAGCAGTAGTAAAAATTACAAATATTTTTTACGGACCTTTACGATCATCCTCTTAATTAAACATACAAATGATATTTTTTTTTAAATCTATACGAAAAACCCACCCAATTATTAAAATTATTAATAATTCATTAATTGATTTACCTTCCCCATCTAATATTTCTTCTTGATGAAATATAGGATCTTTACTAGCTTTATGTTTAATAATTCAAATTCTTACTGGACTATTTTTAACTATATATTATACAGCAAATATTGATATAGCTTTTTATAGAGTAAATTATATTTGCCGAAATGTTAATTATGGATGAATAATTCGAACCCTTCATGCTAACGGAGCTTCTTTTTTTTTTATTTGTATTTATTTACACATTGGACGAGGAATTTACTATGAATCTTTTAACTTAAAACATGTTTGAATAGTAGGAATTATAATTTTATTTATATTAATAGCAACTGCTTTTATAGGATACGTTTTACCTTGAGGACAAATATCATTTTGAGGAGCAACAGTAATTACTAATTTATTGTCTGCAATTCCTTATTTAGGAACTATATTAGTAAATTGAATTTGAGGGGGATTTGCAGTTGATAATGCAACCCTAACTCGATTTTACACATTTCACTTTTTATTACCTTTTATTATTTTAATATTAACTATAATTCATTTACTATTTTTACATCAAACAGGATCTAATAATCCTTTAGGGGTAAATAGAAATTTAGATAAAATTCCCTTTCACCCATTTTTCATTTATAAAGATTTAATTGGATTTATTATTCTAATTATAATTTTAACTTTATTAACTTTAATTAACCCCTATTTATTAGGAGACCCAGATAACTTTACCCCCGCTAATCCTTTAGTAACCCCAGTACATATTCAACCAGAATGATATTTTTTATTTGCATATGCTATTTTACGATCTATTCCTAATAAATTAGGGGGAGTAATTGCCCTATTAATATCTATTCTTATTTTAATTATTCTTCCCTTTACATTTAATAAAAAAATACAAGGAATTCAATTTTACCCCATTAATCAAATTATTTTTTGATTTTTTTTAATAATTACAATTTTACTAACATGAATTGGAGCACGTCCTGTTGAAGACCCCTATATTATTACAGGACAATTATTAACATTATTTTATTTTGCATATTTTTTATTAAATCCAATTATTAGATTATATTGAGATAAAATATTATTTAAAAAATAAATTTTAATTAAAATTAATGAGCTTGTTTAAGCATTTGTTTTGAAAACTTAAGAAAGAATAATTAATTCTATTAATTTATACTAAAAATAATACAAATTATAAATAAATTATAATAAAAAAATTTTTAACCCCATAAATAATAATAAATAATTTAATGAAACAGGTAAATATATTTTTCAAGCTAAATATATTAATTTATCATAACGATAACGAGGTAAAGTACCCCGAACTCAAATAAATAAAAAAGAAATAAATCTTAATTTTAAATAAAAAATTAATCTTATATCATAACCCCCTATATATATAATAACAAATAATATTCTCATAAATAAAATACTTGAATATTCAGCTAAAAAAATTAATGCAAATCCCCCTCTTCTATACTCAACATTAAATCCAGAAACTAATTCTCTTTCACCCTCTGCAAAATCAAAGGGAGTACGATTAGTTTCTGCAAGTAAAGAAGAAAATAAACATAAACCTAATGGTAATATTAAAAAAAAAAATCAAATAATTTCTTGATATATATTTATAAATAATAAATTAAAACCTATAATTATTATAATAACAGATATTAAAATTAATGCCATACTAACTTCATAAGAAATAGTTTGAGCAACAGAACGTAAACCACCCAATAAAGCATAATTAGAATTAGAAGATCACCCAGCAATCATTACTGTATAAACCCCCATTCTAGTTAAACAAAAAAAAAAAAGAATACCTAAATTAAAAAAAATTATATTAAATATATAAGGAATTAATATTCATAATAATAATGACAATATAAATCTAAAAATAGGAGAAAAATAATAACAAAAATAATTAGAAAAATTAGGATAAGTTCTTTCCTTAGTAAATAACTTAATAGCATCAGAAAAAGGCTGTAATAAACCAATTAAACCCACTTTATTAGGACCTTTACGAATTTGAATATAACCTAAAACTTTACGTTCTAATAAAGTTAAAAAAGCAACCCCAATTAAAACCCCTAAAATTAAAATTAATAATCCAACCACAATCATTATTAAATCTAAATTATACATTTACTATCTATATAATATAATTATATATAAATTGATTTCTAAAATCAACACATTTATTCTGCCAAAATAGTTTAGTTTAACTAAACCTATTTTACAAAAATTTAAATTAAATTAATAATATTCAATTTTAGTTAATTTAATTAAAATACTTGATCCTTTCGTACTAAAATATTTTATTTAATAAAAGATAGAAACCAACCTGGCTCACACCGGTTTGAACTCAGATCATGTAAGATTTTAATGATCGAACAGATCAAAAAATTTAAACTTCTACATTTAATTTTTATCTTAATCCAACATCGAGGTCGCAAACTTTTTTTTTTATATGAACTAAAAAAAAAAATTACGCTGTTATCCCTAAGGTAATTTTTTCTTATAATCAATAAAATTGGATCATTTAATCACTTATTTATGTTAAAATTAAAAAAAAGTTTAATTAATTTTTTTATCACCCCAACAAAATATTTCTTCTTATTTAAATATTAAAAAAAAATTTTTATAAATTGAAATATAAAACTCTATAGGGTCTTCTCGTCTTTTTAATAAATTTTAACTTTTTAATTAAAAAATTAAATTCAAATTATTTATATAAGAGACAGTTTATATTTCATCCAATCTTTCATACAAGTCACTAATTAAGAGACTAATGATTATGCTACCTTTGTACAGTCAAAATACTGCAGCCCTTTAATTTTTAATCAGTGGGCAGATTAGACTTTAAATTATAAACAAAAAGACATGTTTTTGATAAACAAGTGAATATATATATTTGCCGAATTCCTTTTATATAATAATAAAATTTTTAATTTTATTTTATTATTGTAAATTTTTACTAATTTTATCATTATAACTTAATTTATTATATTAAAACTTATTTTTATATAAAAAATTAAATATAAATTAAATTTTAATTTTCATTAAAATTATTTATAATAAATTAAAATTTATTAACAATATAAATTATAAAAATTTTTTTAATTTATTATATTTATAAAAATTTAATTTAAAGATTATCCCTTAAATTATTTTAATAAAATTTATTTTTATTAAATTAATTAATAAAAATAAATAAAATTATTAAAAAATTAAATTTTTTTCTATAAAAACTAGATATCTTTAAAAACGAATAACATTTCATTTCAAATTAATTATTAAAAATATTTTTGCCACAATAACTTTTATAATTAATTAACTCTTTTAAATTCGAGAAATTTATATAAATAAAAATTATTTAATAAACTCTGATACACAAGATACAATAAATTAAATTTACTTTTAAAATAATTAATTTTCAATTATTTCAAAATTCCCCCACAATACTAAATAAACTATAAAATTTTCAATTTTTTCTATAAAAATACTTTAACCCCCATTAAAATATTCCATATTAAAAATTCTTTTATTAATTAAATAAATAATTAATTATCCCCCTCAAATTAATTATAAATTATAATATCATTTCAATGTAAATGAAATACTTTAAACTCAAGCTCTAATTTGTCTTTCTAGAAACACTTTCCAGTACCTCTACTTTGTTACGACTTATTTCAACTTATAAATGAAAGCGACGGGCAATATGTACATATTTTAATTAAAAATCATTTTAATAAATTAAATAAAATTACATTTAAATCCACCTTCAATTAATTTTTTCAAATTAAAATTCATTTAAATAAATTTATTGTAATCCATTATATTCTTAATTATAATCTGCATCTTGATCTGATTTAAATTTTTATTTAAAAATTAAAATATTATTTTTATTTAAAAATATTTTTTTAACAACGATATACAAAATATATAATATTAAGTAAATTTATTCGTGGAATATCAATTAATAAACAGATTCCTCTAAATAAACTAAAATACCGCCAAATTACTTAAGTTTCAATAAATAATTATATACTATTTTAGTATTTTTTATTTAAATTTTTATAATAGGGTATCTAATCCTAGTTTTTAATAAAATTTCTTAAATCATAATTTTATTATAAAATTTTTATAAATTAAAATTTCACTTAATAATTTAAAATTTAATTTTAAATTATTTATCTAATTTAAATAAATAAATAAAAATATTAATTAATTACTAAAAAAATTTAATTTAATTTTTGTATAACCGCAACTGCTGGCACAAAATTAGTTATTAATTTAAATATTACTAAATATTAATTTCTTAAATTTTTAATTTTAATTACTAATAAATTTAAAAATTAAATATTATTAAAATAATTAAAAATTAATACTAAAATTTATATGTAAAATAAATTTATAATAAATTTTTAAACTGTAAAAATTTATATATTTAATGTAATTTTTTTTGCATAGAATTTTTTTTTTTTTTTTTTTATAATAAAATATTTAATATAAGTTATTAAATTTTTAATATTTCTCTTTCATTTTTTCAATAATATTCTAGTTTAAATAAAAAATTGGAAATTAAAATTTTAATATTCTTAAAAATTAAAAAATATTATTATAATTAATATTAATTTTTTTAGTAATTTATTATATTAATATATATATATAATATAATAAATAATTTAATATATATATATAAATATTAATTAATTAAAAATTTAATACATATATATATATAAATAAATTATTCTTTCAAACTAAACCCTAAACCATAACTAATTTTTTTACATATAATAAATAAATT